GTCCAAATTGAATCGATCGAAAATAGATCTCTCGTTACTGTTCAGAGGAACAGTAATAGGTAGGGATGACAGGATTTGAACCCGTGACATTTTGTACCCAAAACAAACGCGCTACCAAGCTGCGCTACATCCCTTTCAATTGGTCTACAGTATCATTGTAGAGAATCCCCGTCTTGTTTTCCACATCCTTATTCTCTTTCCTCCATTGATATGCAAAATGGATCTCGGCATTTCTTTTTTTTTTTCGTCTCATATCATATAACATATAATAAATGAATATTTTTCTCGGGAATTCTCAGACGGAAAGGGACCCATTTTTCTGCTTTAAGAAAAAGAAAAAAAATATTATCTTATTATCTACCGAATCATTGCACATTTCCATTTGAATTAGGGATTCCGCACACAAATAGAAGGTAACTACATATACATCTCTTACCATAATGTATTACAATATGGAATACAAAAAAAGAAGGAGGATTTTCAATGCGAGATCTAAAAACATATCTTTCCGTGGCCCCGGTACTAAGCACTCTATGGTTCGGGTCTTTAGCAGGTTTATTGATAGAAATCAATCGTTTATTCCCCGATGCGTTGACATTTCCTTTTTTTTCATTCTAGTTATTGACATAGAAAGGGGTGAAGAAGAGTAGAGATAGAATCAAATATTTGTCTCTCGTTCCCCTCTTTTCTTGTTTTTTTTTGGAATTCGATAGATAGAATAAGGGGCGAACGAGAAAGAAAAAAGTGGATTCAACCTCATCGAAACTCGGGTTCAGGCTCCAATTAAATTCAAAATACAGTTAAAGTTAAAAGAAAAGCGAAATGAAAATGTGGCTAGGAGAAGAGTATCATACAATACAAGATACTTAAATGGAATACTGTACTGTGAGTAGCAATATAGTTGAGTAGAAATATAGTTAGAAATTTTTGTATTACTTACTATTTACTATATAGATTGCAACAAAATCTTGATTTCAGAATTCGATTTTGAGTTGTTAGCAACTTCTATTTTTTTTGGTTCCTTTCTTCCTATTCGCTTTGGATCGGAAAATATAGAAAATATAAAAGTTGGGTGAATCAAAACCCGAAAGGAGGTTCATGGCCAAGGGTAAAGATGTCCGAGTAAGGGTTCTTTTGGAATGTACCAGTTGTGTTCGAAACTGTGTTAATAAGGAATTGGCGGGTATTTCCAGATATATTACTCAAAAGAATCGACACAATACACCTAGTCGATTGGAATTGAGAAAATTCTGTCCCTATTGTTCCAAACATACAATTCATGGGGAGATAAAGAAATAGATATAGATCCAATTGAGTGCTTGTGTGTCACTCTTCCAAGGAACATGAAAAAAAATTAGATAGATATATATCTATCTATTATTCATATATTTAAATAGAAACAACTAAATAGAGAAAAACAAATCCTATTAATTAATTTTATAAATCATTTTTGATTGGACCGGAATAGGATTTTAAGGATAAGGAATAAAAAAATTATGGATAAATCCAAGCGACTCTTTCTTAAATCCAAGCGATCTTTTCGTAGGCGTTTGCCCCCGATCCAATCGGGGGATCGAATTGATTATAGAAACATGAGTTTAATTAGTCGATTTATTAGTGAACAAGGAAAAATATTATCTAGGCGAGTGAATAGATTGACCTTAAAAGAACAACGATTAATTACTATTGCTATAAAACAAGCTCGTATTTTATCTTCGTTACCTTTTCTTAATAATGAGAAACAATTTGAAAGAAGTGAGTCGACCACTAGAACTACTGGTCTTAGAACCAGAAAAAAATAGGCTTACTCCTCAATTGAATCAAAATTCCAAGCAGAACTCAAACACCTGGATGTTTTCGTCAACAAATCCTGGAATCCGTTGTGTTGTAAGAAAAAAAGATTTCTATTTATTCTGAATTCTCGAATTCTTTTTTTTATTTGAGGGTGTTCGCTTATTTTGACGATTTTATCATCTTATCCCGATTTTATCATAGTAATTTCTATTCTACCTTCCCGGAGTTCATTCTCCAGAGAACTGCATTTAAAAGATTCTGGAAGATTCCTTCCAACCCCCTTATTTTATGATCTCATTGGAAATCATATAAAGACAATTACTATTTGATATAGCTATTTGTGCAAGTATTTTACGATTAAGAATCAACTGCCCCTTATACAGATTGTATAGTAATCTACTATAAATATAGGATATTCGATTTCGCCGAATCACTGCATTTATTCGAGCGATCCACAAACGACGAAAATCTCTTTTTTTCCTATCTCTATCATGATGAGCCGAAGCCAAAGTTCTTATTTTCTGTTGAGTAATTGTTCGAGTAAGTCTTGAATGAGCCCCGCGAAAGCTTGATGCAAATAAACGAAGTTTTGTTCTACGTCTCCGAGCTATATATCCTCGTCTAATTCTGGTCATTGAATAAATGAAACTTTGATGAATAACTAATTGATTTCCTTTCTTTCGGTTATTCATTTCCCCTTTCCTAGTCTATTAAGAACAAAACGGATTCTTCCAATTTATAAGAGGAAAATTCCAATGGCTTTTGCTACTATAACCTTCCCGACCACGTTTTTTTCCTTTTTTCTAGGCGCATTGGAAATAAAATAAAGTAGTAAATAGAAATAGATAAACAAATTGTGGGTTCCATCGTCTCTATGGTTATTTCTTAAACGGTGAGGTCCTTTCTATACACCGGAGCCCTTTCCTCCATTTAATCAATGCTATTGTATTGGTAACTTGTACAGTTACCACTCTTTGGCTCTACCCATGAATTTTCCAGTAATAGGTCTTTCATAACGAGATATACCTTATACAGTAACGGTATTTAATTATGAAGTTTGGTTGGGTAGCTGACCCTGTTAGTCCGTTCTTGCAAGAGTAGAAACATAATCTTTCCGCTTTTTAAATAGGATTTCCCCCCGCTTAATGGATAACTATTTGTTACCAATGGGGAATTCTTTCTCATCTTAAATTGCAAATTGAAGTGATTGACTTTGCACCAATGGAAACCGTAAATTTCATACACAATAGAAAGATAGGATAGATCTATCCTTTTTAGTTTTAGATAGTGAATGGAGTTCTTCCATTCTATCCGATTCAATGGTACTGATCATTGATATTGGAAAATTTCTTTTCTTTCTTTTGTTTTGTCTCAACCCATGATTTAAACGAGTCGCACATACACCCTCGTACATGTTCCTCGGCGCTGAGGGCATCCCCCAAGAGCGGGGGATTTCATGACGTTTCTGATTGGCTGTCTTGGGTTTCTAATAAGTTGTTTAATAGTTGGCATGCTGAATTATACATTAGGGGTTGGTTTAGATCGATCCTAACCGGACGATTATGAATTTCTTCTATTAAATAGATTAATAGAATATTAAACCCTTAAGAAATAAGAAGATAAAATCTGAAATCGTGTATTTGCGTGAAATCACTGCTATTTTTTATACAACCGCTACAAGATCAACAATTCCATGAGCTTGGGCTTCTGTTGCTGACATAAAAACATCCCTTTCCATGTCTTCGGATACAACCCATAAGGGCTTGCCTGTTCTTTGTACATAAACCCTTGTAAGGGTTTCGCGCAGTTTCAGTAGTTCTTCCGCTTCCAGGATAAATTCGACGGTTTGTGCCTCATAAAAAGCGGCAATAGGTTGATGGATCATTACCCTGATTAGAGAGATAAAATGATATAGATAATATAACATAATAAAAGATTCCTATAGCTCGACGATCCGGGGAGGGGAAGAGAGAAAGAATAAGAAAAAGATAGAATTGAACAACCGTACGGGCATTTTTGCGCATTGCATACGGCTCTCCAATAGACTTCACTTTTTTACCTTTCATCGAAGAAAGAGAAAATATGATGTCTCTTATACCCAGATCGGTAAATGATCCAATTACCACTCTTCTTTTTTTTGGAGGAGTTAAAAAATACTAGGATGGCCCCGTTGCTTTCTATATTTATTTCGGCTGTTATTCAGCAATCCCAAAGTTTCTTTCTTTTTTTGATTTTCGTACTCTTTGATAACCTAAATCCTGTTAATAATCCTCTAGTGTGAAAAAAGTTTGTGACGCTGAAATAGGCCTACGATAGGTAAGATAAAGTCGTAAATACCCTTCCTTTGTCTCATACTACTCTTTCAATATATAATCGAGAATCTTTTGAAAAAAAAAAACAATAAAGAATTTGGATATCGAATTCGAAGTGCCGTGCTATTATTACTGAATATTAATAATTCATATGGTGAAGCCATAGTCTTCTTTTTTCTCTCAAATAAAAAACTCATTGGCGCTAAGCGTGAGGGAATGCTAGACGTTTGGTAATTGCTCCTCCGACCAGGATAAAAGACCCCATTGAGGCGGCCAATCCCATGCATATTGTGCGTACATCTGGTCGCACAAATTGCATAGTATCATAAATAGCTATTCCGGGTATTACCCAGCCGCCAGGAGAGTTTATAAACAAATAAAGATCCTCGGTATCTTTCTCTATACTGAGATATACCATAAGACCAATAAGTTGATTCGAGATCTCGCTATCAACTTCTTGGCCTAAAAAAAGTAATCTTTCTCGATAAAGTCGGTTGATTAGGATAAAATTATATCCTTTACCCTTAGGAGTCGTACAAACACCTTTTGATGCATACGGTTCAACATGCGAAAAAAATCAATGTGTAAACTCCAGTCGAACTAACTTTTCATTGATGTATTTTTTCATCGAGATCCGATTCAAAAATCACGATGTCATTTTCTTGTTCCTGAATGGGCTTTTTCAATTTTTTTAGGTTTATGCTCTATTCCGAGTAAGGATCTGCCCGATTTTGATTTGTACATATAGGACAAATGACCCCAATACCACGTCTTTTTTTTGCTATTACCCCCCTTTTCTTTTCAATTCATTTCTTTCATGCCTTCTGTTAAATGTTAAATATTCAACGTATTCATATTCATTCCCTTTTGGATTCGATTGATTAACAGTTTGAGATCATTCCTATTTAACGAAATCGAATCGTTTATGATATAAGTAATAATCATAAATATATTACCAATTGGGTTTTTTAAACGGAGCCTGGATACTTCATTTTATTGGTCCAGCCAAGCCGACCATAAATTATTTTAATTGCTAATATTATATTAATCTAGATACTTCCTCACAAAACTGATCTACTTGCACTTCATTGCGCTTCACGCTACAAATTTTTGATAATTCCAGTTTCTTTTGGGGGCGAAACAGGGGATATCTCCATCGAGGGAGAGAATGGGGAAATCCCATATGACCCAATATATTTGATAAGTCGCACTATACGTCAACCCAAGATGGATGGTCCTCTCCGACACTTCGAAAAGGTACTTTTGGAACACCAATAGGCATAAACTGAAAGAAAAAAGAATTAAGTACTCTATTTCACTTTGATGTGGAAGCGTAATAATGTGCTTATTATCTTAATAATATCGACCTTTATCATATTTTATATATAGATTGAATAAGTTCAGAAAATAACGTAAAGGAAAATTCTTACGAATGGCTCTTTGAATGATGACCAAATATAGATGCATTCGCTCATAGAAAAGGGAATCAACCCCCATTGCGTATTGGTACTTATCGAGTATAGAATAGATCTGCTTCTCTTTTTTTCTACGAACCGAACTGTTCCATTATTACTAAATACTAAAAGAATAGAACAAATATTAATCCTTTTTCCGAGCTAATCGGCTGAAAAAAAGGGCGGTCCATAGCATAGTTTTTTTTCAATGCAATAATGAAATAAAGTTACATAGTGTCTATTTTTTGTTGATAAAGGGGTATTCCCATGGGTTTGCCTTGGTATCGTGTTCATACCGTCGTATTGAATGATCCCGGTCGTTTGCTTTCTGTCCATCTAATGCATACAGCTCTGGTTGCTGGTTGGGCCGGTTCAATGGCTCTATATGAATTAGCAGTTTTTGATCCCTCCGACCCCGTTCTTGATCCAATGTGGAGACAAGGTATGTTCGTTATACCCTTCATGACTCGTTTAGGAATAACCAATTCATGGGGCGGTTGGAGTATTACAGGAGGGACGATAACGAATCCGGGTATTTGGAGTTACGAAGGTGTAGCTGGGGCACATATTGTGTTTTCTGGCTTGTGCTTCTTGGCAGCTATTTGGCATTGGGTGTATTGGGATCTAGAAATATTTGGTGATCAACGTACAGGAAAACCTTCTTTGGATTTGCCTAAGATCTTTGGAATTCATTTATTTCTCTCCGGAGTAGCTTGTTTTGGGTTTGGCGCATTTCATGTAACAGGATTGTATGGTCCTGGAATATGGGTGTCCGACCCTTATGGACTAACTGGAAAGGTACAGGCGGTAAATCCAGCGTGGGGTGTGGAAGGTTTTGATCCTTTTGTTCCAGGAGGAATAGCCTCTCATCATATTGCAGCAGGGACATTGGGCATCTTAGCAGGCTTATTCCATCTTAGTGTCCGTCCGCCTCAACGTCTATACAAAGGATTACGTATGGGCAATATTGAAACCGTTCTTTCCAGCAGCATCGCAGCTGTCTTTTTTGCAGCTTTTGTAGTTGCTGGAACTATGTGGTATGGTTCAGCAACTACCCCCATCGAATTATTTGGTCCCACCCGTTATCAATGGGATCAGGGATACTTTCAGCAAGAAATATATCGAAGAGTTAGTGCTGGACTAGCCGAAAATCAAAGTTTATCAGAAGCTTGGTCTAAAATTCCTGCAAAATTAGCTTTTTATGATTACATCGGAAATAATCCGGCGAAAGGGGGATTATTCAGAGCGGGTTCAATGGATAACGGGGATGGAATAGCTGTCGGGTGGTTAGGACACCCTATCTTTAGAGATAAAGAAGGGCGTGAGCTTTTTGTACGTCGTATGCCTACTTTTTTTGAAACATTTCCAGTTGTTTTGGTAGACGGAGATGGAATTGTTAGAGCCGATGTTCCTTTTAGAAGGGCAGAATCGAAGTATAGTGTTGAACAAGTAGGTGTAACTGTTGAGTTCTATGGTGGCGAACTGAATGGGGTGAGTTATAGTGATCCGGCTACTGTGAAAAAATATGCTAGACGTGCTCAATTGGGTGAAATTTTTGAATTAGATCGTGCTACTTTGAAATCCGATGGTGTTTTTCGTAGCAGTCCAAGGGGTTGGTTTACTTTTGGACATGCTTCGTTTGCTCTGCTCTTTTTCTTCGGACACATTTGGCATGGTGCTAGAACCCTGTTCAGAGATGTTTTTGCTGGTATTGACCCAGATTTGGATGCTCAAGTGGAATTTGGAGCATTCCAAAAAATTGGAGATCCAACGACAAGAAGACAAATAGTCTGATGCAACATTGCTCTGTTATTTTTCGCTTCTGGCTTCTATTTTCTGTTTGTGATTTTACATAAGGTACTGGAGAAATCTGGATTGAAATCGCCGCCTTTTCCCTTTTCTTTGATTCTTCTTTTTTCTTTAATTCGGGAGATAATCCCAAATAAACAGGTATGGAAGCTATAATTGTAAACCGCGATCGAATTTATGGAAGCATTGGTTTATACATTCCTCTTAGTTTCGACTCTAGGGATCATTTTTTTCGCTATCTTTTTTCGAGAACCGCCTAAAGTTCCAACTAAAAAAGTGAAATGATTTTTCATTATCCCAATTGACGTAACGGGCCTCGCAATGCAATATTGCGAGGCCCGTTACGTCAACTAGTCCCCGTGTTCTTCGAATGGATCCCTTAGTTGTTGAGAGGGTTGCCCAAAAGCAGTATATAAGGCGTACCCAGTAAAACTTACAAGTAAACCAGATATAGAGATGGCGACTAGGGTTGCTGTTTCCATTCTTATATAATTTCAAGACCACAATGGATCTATGATAAGATCGTTTATTTACAACAGAATGGTATACAAAGTCAACAGATCTCAATGAATAAAAAATAGGATTTATGGCTGCACAAACTGTTGAGGGTAGTTCTAGATCTAGTCTAAGACGAACTGCTGTAGGGGATTTATTGAAACCATTGAATTCGGAATATGGTAAAGTAGCTCCTGGATGGGGAACTACTCCTTTGATGGGTGTCGCAATGGCCCTATTTGCGATATTCCTATCTATTATTTTGGAGATTTATAATTCTTCCGTTTTACTGGATGGAATTTCACTGAATTAGAGTTACAAGAACCACAAAATCCTAGCTTTTAAATACAAAAAGAGAAGCATTTAGGTCCCGGATTTGAATTTTAGCTCATTTTTTTTGGTAGTTCGACCGCGCAATTTTTTTGTTTCTGTATTTCCGGAATATGAGTGTGTGACTTGTTATAATTGATCCTATTGATAGTACAGAGAATGGGTCTGTCGTCTTGATAGAGACGGTTTTACCCCGTCGGATATTTATTCTAGTATCTGGAGCACGGAATACATGAAATAGATCACGAAGTATTCGAACTATGATTCATACTTAATATTCAGACCTCGCGGCCGGATTCCAAAATTAGAAAAAGTTCGAAATTTAAAGAAGAAAAATCTTTCAAATTCCCATTTCTGCTTTGATTTTGCTCAAAGAACAAACGTTTCTTTGTATTTTTAGTAAGTTTATCTATTCTCCTCGTTGAATAAATGATGATCCAATGGTTCTTACTCGGGGAATCTTTGGACTTAGTTTGAAGGTTTTATTAAATCATCGTGGTTCTAGTATGAATCTGAGGTTTCAATTGATTCATAGGGTCTTAACAAGAGAATTCCTATCAATAATAAAGAAAACAAAAGTAAAACCGCATTACATACAAATAAAAATAACAAATCAAAGAAAAAGAAATAGGTAAATAGAAGATTCAAGAGGCCTGTAACGATCAACATAAAGACAAGTGAGCCGACTTGATTTTTTGGCATTCTAATTATAACCACAAAGACGAGCTTTCTGATTTTTACTCTTTCGTATCTTTCTTTAGATAAGATTGAATCAGAAGATTAAGAAGTTTCCAATTTTCTATTCCATACCCCTTTCACCCAGTATTTGGGTGTTTTTGTTTGAGCTGTACGAGATGAAATTCTCATATACGGTTCTCGGAGGGGGAGTCTCCTCGGTTTACCTATCTCAATAAAGTTTACGATTGGTTCGAAGAACGTCTCGAAATTCAGGCGATTGCAGATGATATAACTAGTAAATACGTTCCTCCTCATGTCAACATATTTTATTGTCTAGGAGGAATTACGCTTACTTGTTTTTTAGTACAAGTAGCTACAGGCTTTGCTATGACTTTTTACTACCGTCCGACCGTTACTGAGGCTTTTGCTTCTGTTCAATACATAATGACGGAAGCTAACTTTGGTTGGTTAATCCGATCGGTTCATCGATGGTCGGCAAGTATGATGGTCCTAATGACAATCCTGCACGTATTTCGTGTGTATCTCACAGGTGGTTTTAAAAAACCTCGCGAATTGACTTGGGTTACAGGCGTGGTTCTGGCTGTATTGACCGCATCTTTTGGTGTAACAGGTTATTCTTTACCTTGGGACCAAATTGGGTATTGGGCAGTCAAAATTGTAACGGGCGTACCGGAAGCGATTCCGGTAATAGGATCGCCTTTAGTAGAGTTATTGCGCGGAAGTGCTAGTGTGGGACAGTCCACCTTGACTCGTTTTTATAGTTTGCACACTTTTGTATTACCTCTTCTTACTGCCGTATTTATGTTAATGCATTTTCTAATGATACGTAAGCAAGGTATTTCTGGTCCTTTATAAAGAATATAGTTTCTAAAGAATATAGATAATAGAGATTTGTAATCAATCATTTATCTTATTACTTTACTTGGGGGAGGAACAATAATATTTCATTGCTACCAATATGGATTATTGACAAAGAATAAGACATGTATTTGGAAATTTTCCCTCAACTCCACAATATTGTATTATTTATTTAACACGGACGAATAGTTGAAGGGAATTCTCCGAAGAGAAAATGGATTATGGGAGTGTGTGACTTGAACTATTGAT